CTGTTTCAACATCAAAAACAACAAAAACTAGAGCAAACATGTAATAGCGGATTCGGAATTGTAACCAAGCATCCCCCCTCGGTTCTATGCCCGATTCATAACTAGAGAGCTTCTCTGGTCCTTCACTAATCGGGGCCAAAACTCCGGAAATTAGAAATGCCAAAATAGGAATAACACTTGATATTATTAGAAATGCCCAGAAAATATCATATTCGTAAAGCAGAAACATAGAAGCACTCCTATTAATGTGGAATATACCGAATTAGTTGATTCAAATTGGAATTCTCAATTCATCCATAACTGCATTAGTCGAAACAACAATTTTGATCAAACCACATAGTTTCGTTTGTTTACTTGTTGTGGGTCATGTATCGTCTCAAGATTCATCCAACGGAATCCCACTTACACTTACTTCGATTCTATTTAGATATGGTGTAGACATATAATGCTATTATACAAATCAAACTCTCTCCTACCTTGCCTCGGGTTTTCTATCAAACAAAAAAGGGAATTAAGGAATTTTTTTTAAAGACTATTTTAAATAATATGAATTGAAATTGAAATAATATTCAAACAATATTATTCAAATAAGATTAAATGAAATATTAAACATAAATAATTTCAATATTCTATTAATATAATAGAGCCAAAGAGGAGGTCTGGCCCATTTTTTCTCTCTCTCTCTTTTTTTTTTTTTTTCTTAGTGATTTAGAATATAGTCAGTAGTCAGATGTAATAGAATTTCTAGAAATTTCCATCTCGGGATTTATGGTATATTCTACGTGGCTGTGTTGGTGTATTCTTTTCATTAAGATCCGGATAGAGGATTATTGTTTCTATTGATTTGATACGGATACGAAAACAGAATGCATCGACCAATTCGATTCTCTCTCCCTGTCCCAGATTTATACTTAATTGATTTGATTCAATCCATTGAATTGTGAGGAACCCTTACATATAAAAACTCATGGGTTCCTATACCCAAATTAGGAAACTTTGGACCTGTACTACCCCGGCCCCGGCTTTACCCCCGAGTTAGAAGTCTTGAAAGAATCATTTCAGACCCATTTCTAGGACTAAAGATCGTGATTTGGAATGACTCGAAATACTTATTTATTTAATGTAATAATAACACCTAGCAGGACCAACCAACGAGTTAGGTTTCGTGACAACAAAAAACGTTTCTTTTGAAGCAAACCTAAAAAATGGGGCATAGTTTAATGGTAGAGTCGGCTGAATCGTAAATGATTTACAGAAGATACTTCGAATGGAATCATGCGTTGTCGAACGATTCGATAGACAAAATCTCCCCATCCCAAAACCAACTCATAGAACATAGAAATAGAAGAGGGTGCGTTGATACATTTAGGACCAATTCATTGTCTCTAAAACAATGAATTGGGATTGTTGTTCTGCCAAAAGGCGATACGTCGGGGGATTCCTAACTCATCCAAGTTCAAATGGGCCCTAATCTTTTTAGATAAAGTCTGCATTGGTAGAATTGGAATGATGAACAATTTGGATTGGGTAGATTGGAATAAAAAAAAATAAGTTAGTAAGTTTAAGTATTGTACAGAAAAATGACTACTTGCTTTGCTAAGCCGGTTATACGAAGAAAAGCCTATTGTACAATGAAACTTACCAAAGAGCTTCGTTTTTGAAACTCTGGCTTTTCTACAAATACAAGAACAAGAATAGGTTCTAGATAATGTGACTTACTATTAGATTGAATTTGGATTTGATTTGGTTGGGTCAGGTTGGAGTTTTTCTTGAGCCAGGCTCATGTTATGATTTTGACTTCATAAATTGACTTGGGTATACCAAAGCAAAGGTGTATCACTAAATCTTGGATCATGGACAAATAAAAGAGGAAAAAGGCCGTATGTCATTCACAGACGAAGATTAATGAAGAAGAATGGGTTTGTTTATCCGAGATTTGAAAATACCGATCCGATTGGATCCATTGGAATAAATTATTGTTTTCAAGCCCCGAGGGATCTCCGTGATCCTGTGGGAATGATTCCATTTCTATGGAACAATCAACCGGCCGATCACACGCACTAATTAGGAAATGAATACAAAAATGTATAGGGCTATACGGACTCGAACCGTAGACCTTCTCGGTAAAACAGATCAAACTTATTATTATCGAAATGATTCGAACTGTTTCAAAGACCCAACATGCGTTTTTTTTTTGCATTGGGCTCTTTCATTAACTGATAAAAAGATCGGCTAGTCCACCATATTTTTTCTTGACAGGAAGATAACGAGATGGCTCCATGCGCTCGGATTCATTATTTGAATTCTGATCCGGGAGCAATACCAAAGTGTTTCAAAGAAGGGTTACCCTGACGTAGGTCTGCCTCCGGCCTAGATCAACCTAAGTTAAATAGAGTCTCTATCAATCCGCCCCAAGAGTCAAATATGATACTTCATACACCTTAAAGTTCATAGGACGAAAAGAGGTTATTTTGAGGTCCTTATCCTCATTATGCCTAGC